TGGTATATCTCAGTATAGAGAATGATAACAAGGATCTGTATTTATTTATAAACTCTCCTGGGGGATGGGTAATACCCGGAGTAGCTATTTATGATACTATGCAATTTGTGCAACCCGATGTGCATACAATATGCATGGGATTAGCTGCTTCAATGGGATCTTTTATCCTGGTCGGAGGAGAGATTACCAAACGTCTAGCATTCCCTCACGCTTGGCGCCAATGAGTTTTTTAAGAAAAAAAGAATATGCCTTCGCCATATGAAATAAGTAATAATAGCACGGCACTTCGAATTCGATATGAGAATTTTTTTTTTTCAAAACATTAGATTATATATCGAAAGAGTAGTATGAAATGAAATTAGTATAAAATAAAGGGTATTCCCGATTTGATATTATCTATCGGAGCCTTTTCAGCGTCACAAACTTTTTTATTTTCAAATCCCATATACATACATATATAGAAAAAAAAAAAAAGAAACTTTGGGATTGCTGAATCACAGACGAGATAAATATAGATAAAGCAACGGAGCCATCATAGTATTTTTTAACTGCTCTGAAAGGAAGGATGGTAATTGGAGCATTTGCCGATCCGGATCGGATAAACCCCATATCATCCCTATTTTTTTTTATCTTTCTTCGATAGGAAATTCCATTGTAGAGCCGTATGCAATGCATAAAGGATGCCTGTACGGTTGCTCAATTCAATTCTATCTTTTTTTTTATTTATTATTCTTTATCTCCTCTCCTCAACTCATCATGCGAGATAGAGGAACTGTTTGTTATATCATCAGGGTAATGATACATCAACCTGCGAGTTCTTTTTATGAGGCACAAACGGGAGAATTTATCCTGGAAGCAGAAGAACTACTGAAACTGCGCGAAACCATAACAAGGGTTTATGTACAAAGAACGGGCAAACCCTTATGGGTTGTATCCGAAGATATGGAAAGGGATGTTTTTATGTCAGCAACAGAAGCCCAAGCTCATGGAATTGTTGATCTTGTAGCGATTGAATAAAAATAGCAGCGATCATATGCAAATACGCAACTTGAGATTTTATCTTCGTAGTATCGGGTTTCATCATATTTTATTCATTTATTATGAAATACAGAAGTAATTCATAATCATTCGGTTAGGATCGATCTAAACCAGCCTATTCAGTATGTATACAATTCTGCATGCCGACTATTAAACAACTTATTAGAAACACAAGACAGCCAATCAGAAATGTCACGAAATCCCCCGCTCTTCGGGGATGTCCTCAGCGCCGAGGAACATGTACTAGGGTGTATGTGCGACTCGTTCAGATCCCCCCCCCCTGGAACAAAATAAAGGAAACTCATTTTCCAGTATCAATGATCAGTACCCATGAAAAAGAGAAAAAAGATCTATTCTATCCTTCTATTGTGTTGTGTATGAAATTTATGGTTTCCATTGGTGCAAATCCAATCACTTCAATTTGGAATTGAAGATGAGAAAAAATTCCTCATTAGTAACAAGAGGTTATTCATTAAGCAGGGGAAATCCTATTTCCAAAGACGAAATCTTATGCTTCTACTCTTGCAAAAACGGACTAAGAGGGTCAGTTCCCCAGCTAATCTTCATAATTAAATACCGTTACTGTATGGGTAGATCTCGTTGTGAAAGACCTATTACTAGATAATTCATGAGTAGAGCCAAAAGAATGTGAACTGTACAAGTTAATTTACCAATAACCTTGATTAAATGAAGTAAGGGGCTCCGGTGTATAGAGAAGACCTCACCGTTTAAGACGTAACCATAGAAACGATGCAATCCACTATTTCTTTATTCATTTCTATTTCTTTTTTTTTTTTTTTTGATACCTAGAAGTGTCAATACAATTTCTTAGTTCGTTTCGAGGTAAAATGCCTAGAAAAAAATAAAAATTGTGGTCGGGAAGGTTATAGTAGCAAAAGCCATTGGAATTTTTATTTTATACATTGGAAGAATCCGTTTTGTTATTAATCAACTAGGGAAGAGGAAAAGAATAACTAAAACAAAGGAAATCGATTAGTTATTCATTAAAGTTTCATTTATTCAATGACCAGAATTAGACGAGGATATATAGCTCGGAGACGTAGAAAAAAAATTCGTTTATTTGCATCAAGCTTTCGGGGGGCTCGTTCAAGACTTACTCGAACCATTATTCAACAGAAAATAAGAGCCTTGGTTTCATCTCATCGAGATAGAGATAGGCAAAAAAGAGATTTTCGTCGTTTGTGGATAACTCGGATAAATGCAGTAATTCGCGAGAACGGGATATCTTATAGATATAGTATATTTATACACAATCTGTACAAGAAACAGTTGCTTCTTAATCGTAAAATACTTGCACAAATAGCTATATTAAATAAGAATTGTCTTTATATGATTTCGAATGAGATCATAAAATAAGAAAATTGGATAAGGACTCTGCCAGAATATTTAAAATGGAGTTCGCTGTGGAGAATGAACTCCGGGAAGGTAGAGTAGAAATTAGTATGATCAAGAGAATCTGAAAGATAAAGAGAATAGGATAAAGTCGCTCCAAATCAAATGAGAAAACAAGTCCAATATCCAATAAAAAAGGATTTTGTCTTACCCGATGCTTGGTTCTTTCTTACGATCCAACAATAAAATCTGCGTTTTATTCTCGAATTTTTCAAACACAATACAACATCAATTTGAGTTCAAATAGGAATTTTGTTTCAATTTCGGAGTAAGTCTTTTTTTTTTTTTAGTTATTTCTGGTTCTAAGACCGGTAGTTTTGTAGGTCGACTCGCTTCTTTCAAATTGTTTCTCATTATTAAGAAAAGGTAACAAAGATAAAATACGAGCTTGTTTTATAGCAATAGTAATTAACCGTTGTTGTTTTAAGGTCAATCTATTTACCCGTCGAGATAATATTTTTCCCTGTTCACTAATAAATCGACTAATTAAACTCATGTTTCTATAATCAATTCGATCCCCCGAGTGGATCGGGGGCAAACGCCTACGAAAAGATCGCTTAGATTTAAGAAAGAGTCGCTTGGATTTATCCATAGTTTGTTTATTCCTTATTCTGATTCCGAAAATAATATTTCGATCTGATCCAAAATGATTTATTTATAAGTAAAAATAGGAGTTGAGTTGATTTTTTTTTTCTTATATTCCATTTTCGATTATTTAGTTAAGTTATCTAAATTTTTGTTTATAATTTCGAATAATCTATATTAGTCTATATAGAATATTCCTTTTCTATGTCCTTTTTCATGTTCCTTGTAAGAGTGACACACAGACACTTGATTCGATCTATTTCTTTATTTCCCCATGAATCGTATGTTTGTAACAATAGGGACAAAATTTTCTCAATTCCAATCGACTAGGCGTATTGTGTCGATTCTTTTGCGTAATATATCTGGAAATCCCCGTTGATTCCTTATTAAGACCATTTCGACTACAATTGGTACATTCTAAAATAATCCTTGCTCGGACATCTTTACCCTTGGCCATGAACCTCCTTTGAGTTTTTGATTCAACGAACTCTTCTATTTTCCGAATGAAGCGAAAAAAAAAAAAACAAAAGTTGCTAACTCGAAATTATGAAAGATTTCGTTGCAATCACAACACAATATAGTAAGTAATATTAAAAGAATTTCTACCTATATTTAATTTCGTTCTATTTCGAATAGAATTCGATTTGAAGTATACTATTTCATTGAAATATCTTGGATGATATTCTTGTCCTAGACTAGATTCCTAGACACATTTCCAGTTTCGTTCTCAACTCAATAGAATATATTATTTCTATTTAGAAATAATATTGGAAGATGAACCCGAATTGAATTTCGCCGAAGTTGAATCTACTTTTGATTTCTCTTTCCTCATTTCTTTATTCTACTGATAATTAGAAATTATATCTAATTCTATTTTTATAAAAAAAGAAAAGAGGGGGGAGGGATTAGTCACAGATCTTTTGATTCTATCTCTAATCTTCTTCACCCCTTCACATGTCAATACCTAGAATGAAAAAAAAGGAAATGTCAACGCATCCGGGAATAAACGATTAATCTCTATCAATACACCAGCTAAAGCCCCAAACCATAGAGTACTTAGTACCGGTGCCACGGAAAGATATGTTTTTAGATCTCGCATTTCAAATCCTCCTTCTTTATTGTTTATTGTTAATCCATATATGATCAGATGTATATCGAAGTACTTGATGTATCTAAGTAGTGAAGAACTGCTTGTATTTACGGGATTCCGAATTCAAATTGAAATGTACAATACAATGATTCAGTAGATAAGATTTGACTTTTCTGAAAACCGAAAAATACGTCCCTTTCCGTCCGAGCATTTCCAAAAAATAGTTATTTTTTTAGTTCTTTTTTACGATGGTTTTCATACATATGTATAGAAGCCTTCTATTATTATTATATGCTATATAATTATATGCTATATATGAGACCAAAAGAAATAGAAAGATAACTTGTGTATATCAATGAAAAACTAAGGATTTGGAAAACAAGACGGGAATTCTCTACAATGACACTGTAGACCAATTGAAAGGGATGTAGCGCAGCTTGGTAGCGCGTTTGTTTTGGGTACAAAATGTCACGGGTTCAAATCCTGTCATCCCTACCTATTACTTCTCTTCTGAGCAGTAACGAGGACTCAATTGAAATGGATTCAATCAATTTGGGCATACATAATCTTTATCTTTTTTTTTTTCATATTCTATATGGATGTATTCGGGTTCTAAAAAAACCTCATTCTTTACAGTCTTATGGGATAAGAAAGCGCTCTTAGTTCAGTTCGGTAGAACGTGGGTCTCCAAAACCCGATGTCGTAGGTTCAAATCCTACAGAGCGTGATTTGGGTCTTGGTTAGGTTAAACCGAAAATGACACTCAGATATCAGATAATTGAACATTAATCTGAATTTGACCTCCTGGGAATGAAAAGAGGAGGTCAATCAAACAAAAGATGTTAATTAATCAAAGGTCCAACTGATCACCACG